CCATTATTTGGATTTAGAGAAATATATGAATTGAATGAAACTAAAAACGAAAAAGATTCGACAACCATTACTCAAACGAGCCATAAAAGGTCCATTCCAACTATGGATTGGATAAATTATTCATTGAAAAAAAAAAAAATGAAAGATCTGAATGTCCGAACAAGGACAATCAGAAATCAAATAGAAAAAATTACAAAAGAAAAGAGAAAAGGTGTTATAATTTCAAAGATAAATAATAGTCGTAACAAACTAAGTTCCAATGCTAAAAGCTTAAAATCATTAAAAAATATTTCGCGGATATTACAGCGAAGCAATGCTCAATTAGTGCATAAATCATCTTTTTTTACAAAAATTTTGATTGAAAGAATATATATAGATATTCTTCTAGTTATCATTAAGATTCTGAGGATCAATATACAGTTTTTTTTTGAATCAACAAGAAAAACTATTAATAAATACATTTACAATAATAAAGAAAATCCTAAAAGAATTGATAAAACAAATAAAAATCAAATTCATTTTATTTCAATTATAAAAAAGTCATTTAATTATAGTAATGGTAGTCTTATTAATAATAATTTACATACTTTTTCTGACGCAGCCTCTTTGTCACAAGCATATGTATTTTTTAAATTATCACAAACTCAAGTTATTAACTTATATAAATTACGATTTGTCCTTCAATATCACGAAGCATTTCCCTTTCTGAAAAATGAAATAAAAGGTTATTTTGGAGCCCAAGGATTATTTCAATCAAAATTAAAAGATACAAACTTTAGGTTTAGAAATTCTGTAATGAATCAATGGAAAAACTGGTTAAAGAGCCATTATCAATATAAATATAATTTATCTCAAATTTACTGGTACAAATTAATACCACAAAAATGGCGAATTAGAATCACTCAGCGAGGTATAGTTCAAAAAAAAGATTTAAACAAATGGAACTTATATAAAAAAGACCAAGTAATTCATTACGAAAAACAAAAAAGTTTTGAAGTAGATTCATTACCAAACCAAAAACGAAAAGAAAAATTTCAAAAATACTATAAATTTAATCTTTTTTCGTATCAATTTATTAATTCTGAAGATAAGAAAGACTCATCCATTTATCGATTACCATTACAAGTCAATAATAAGCAAGAAATTTATTATAATTACAAGACAAATAAAAAAAAAAGCAAAGTATTTGATATGTTGGAAGGTATCTCTATCAACAATTATCTAGGAAAAGATGATATTATCAATATGGAGAAAAACCCGGACAGAAAATATTTTGATTGGAGAATTCTCCATTTTTGTCTTAGAAAGAAGGCCAATATTGAGTCCTGGATCAATACTAGAACAAAAAACAATACTAAGACTGGAAATAATCTACATCAAATAATTGATAAATTTGATAATAAAGATCTTTTTTTTCTTACGATTTGCCCAAATCAAGAAGTTAATTCATCCAATAAAAAAAAAAAACCTTTTGATTGGATGGGAATGAATGACGATGACGAAATACTAAAAAGTCCCATATCAAATTTAGAACTAGAACGTTGGTTCTTTCCAAAATTTGTAATACTTTACAACGTATATAAGAAAAAACCATGGGCGGTACCAATAAATTTACTTCTTTTCAATTTCAAGTTGAATGAAAATGCAAATGTCAGTCACAATAAAAATAAAAAAATCAACGGAAAGAACAATAAAAATTTTTTTATATCTCTATCATCAAATGAAAAAAAATCTATTGAATTAGAGAATCGAAACCATGAACAAAAAGAATCAAAAGACCAAGCGGATCTTAGATCAATTTTTGCAAATCCAGAAAAGGATGTTAAAGAAGAATATGCAGGATCCGACATGAAAAAAGGTAAATCCAAAAGGAATAAGGAAGCAAAACTTAATTTCTTCAAAAAAAGGTATTTAGGCTTTCAATTACGGTGGGATGGTTCTTTAAATAAAAAACTAATCAATAATATCAAAGTCTATTGTCTCTTGCTTAGGCTGGCAAATCCACGAGAAATTTTTATATCCTCTATTCAAAGAGGGGAATTGAGTTTAGATATTCTGACGATTCAGAAAAATTTAATTTTTACAGAATTGATAAAAGGGGGAATATTGATTATCGAACCAACCCGTCTGTCGGTAAAAAATGATGGAAAATCTATTATGTATCAAACCATAAGTCTTTTATTGATTCATAAGAGCAAACAGCAAATTAATCAAAGATACAGAGAGCAATATTTTGTTGATAAAAAGAATTTGGATGAATCTACTATTGAAAGACATCAAAAGATAACCGGAAATGGGGACAAAAATGATTATGATTTATTTGTTCTTGAAAATCTTTTATCCCCTAAACATCGTAGAGAATTGAGAATTCTAATTTCTTTGAATTCAAAAAATAAAAAAGATAAAGATATTAATATAAATGCCAAAGATTTCAACGGTACTAGCGTAAAGAACTGTGATCACATTGTAGATAAAAGCAAACATTTTGATAGTGATAATAAAGATAGAAATAAATTAATTAAATTAAAGCTTTTTCTTTGGCCCAACTATCGATTAGAAGATTTAGCTTGTATAAATCGTTATTGGTTTGATACCAATAATGCCAGTCGATTCAGTATTATAAGGATACAGATATATCCACGATTGAAAATTAAGTAAAGGTATATTTGTCATATTAAAATGAACTGACATTATTATTTAATATCTCGTTATTTATTATTACTGATCAATAAAATTATCTTAAAATTAAAAAGAGAGGGGGATTTCATTTTATGGTAAAAACTTCATTCATTTCAATTATTTCACAAAACGACAAAGAAGAAAAGGAGGGATCCGTTGAATTTCAAATAGTAAGTTTTACTAATAAGATACGAAGACTTACTTTCCATTTGAAATTGCATAGAAAAGACTATTTATCTCAAAGGGGTTTACGGAAACTTCTAGGAAAACGCCAACGACTATTGTCTTATTTGGCAAAGAAAAATAGAGTACGTTATAAAGAATTAATTGGCCGTTTAGATATTCGGGAATCAAAAATTCGTTAATTTGAAGAGTCTTTTTTTTTATTATTATTTTATTAGTTGATTTATCAGATCTTGAATTTTTATGAACTTCTTTTCGTTTTCAGTAATTCATGCAAGAATGAATCGAGGAAACCCCTATGAATGTACCGACAACAAAAAACGACTTCATGATAGTCAATATGGGTCCACAACACCCGTCAATGCATGGTGTTCTGCGACTCATACTTACTCTAGACGGGGAAGATGTTATTGACTGTGAACCTATATTAGGTTATTTACACAGAGGAATGGAAAAAATTGCGGAAAACCGAACAATTATACAATATTTGCCTTATGTAACACGTTGGGATTATTTAGCTACTATGTTCACAGAAGCAATAACAGTAAACGGGCCAGAACATTTGGGAAATATTCAAGTACCTAAAAGAGCCAGTTATATCAGAGTAATTATGTTGGAGTTGAGTCGTATAGCTTCTCATCTGTTATGGCTTGGCCCCTTTATGGCAGATATTGGTACACAGACTCCTTTCTTCTATATTTTTCGAGAAAGAGAGTTAATATACGATTTATTCGAAGCTGCCACCGGCATGAGAATGATGCATAATTTTTTCCGTATCGGAGGAGTAGCAGCTGATCTACCTCATGGTTGGTTAGATAAATGCTTGGATTTCTGCGATTTTTTTTTAACAAGAGTTGCTGAATATCAAAAACTTATTACGCGCAATCCTATTTTTTTAGAACGAGTTGAAGGAATAGGTATTATTGGTACAGGGGAAGCAATAAATTGGGGTTTATCGGGACCTATGTTACGAGCTTCCGGCGTACAATGGGATCTTCGCAAAGTTGATCATTATGAGTGTTATGACGAATTTGATTGGGAAATCCAGTGGCAAAAAGAGGGGGATTCGTTAGCGCGTTATTTAGTCCGAATTGCTGAAATGACGGAATCCATAAAAATTATTCAACAGACTTTGGAAGGAATTCCGGGGGGACCTTATGAAAATTTAGAAATCCGATATTTTGATAAAGAAAGAGATCCCGATTGGAACCATTTTGACTACCGATTCATTAGTAAAAAAACTTCGCCTACGTTTGAATTGCCGAAACAAGAACTTTATATGAGAGTTGAAGCTCCAAAAGGAGAATTGGGAATTTTCCTGATAGGGGATCAAAGTGCTTTTCCTTGGAGATGGAAAATTCGCCCCCCGGGTTTTATCAATTTGCAAACTCTTCCTCAATTAGTTAAAAGAATGAAATTGGCTGATATTATGACAATACTAGGGAGTATAGATATCATTATGGGAGAAGTTGATCGTTAAAATGATAATTGAGAGAACCGAAGTACAAGCTATCAATTCTTTTTCCGGATTGGAATCCTTAAACGAGGTCTATGGAATTTTGTGGATGCTTGTTCCTATTTTTATTCTTGTATTGGGAATCACGATAGGCATACTAGTAATTGTATGGTTAGAAAGAGAGGTATCCGCAGGGATACAACAACGTATTGGACCTGAATATGCTGGTCCTTTGGGAGTTCTTCAAGCTTTAGCTGATGGGACGAAACTACTTTTTAAAGAAAATCTTTTTCCATCAAGAGGAGATACTCTTTTATTTAACATCGGGCCATCTATAGCAGTCATATCCACTTTATTAAGCTATTCAGTAATTCCTTTTGGTTATCACCTTGTTTTAGCAAATCTAAATATGGGTGTTTTTTTATGGATTGCTATTTCAAGTATTGCCCCCTTGGGGCTTCTTATGTCAGGATATGGATCAAATAATAAATATTCCTTTTTAGGTGGTCTGCGAGCTGCCGCTCAATCGATTAGTTATGAAATACCATTAACCCTCTGTGTATTATCCATATCTCTACGTGCGATTCGTTGAAAGAAAAGATTTTCTATATTTCTATTTATTTCTTTTTATCTGTTTAGGAAAATGGAAAAATTAATTGACTAGATATCTTCCATTTTTTATTCATTATTTGGATTTGGATTGATGAACTAAACTGGATAGTTATATGGGTGAAAGAAAACAGCTTCTAAATTTGCGGTAAAAAAATTGAGACTCATTTTCTATGTACAAGAGTAAAACAGAAATAAACAATAAACATAAGAAGACAATATTTTTTGCCCCAAGATTGGTTGATTAATCATCCGGGCTTGAAGCGGGCTCAAAAGAATCAACCTTGTTGAGTTTTTACTATCATTTATATGTATTACCATAATGCTAACGGGCGATTTTGAGCAAAAAAATAAGTAGATGGTTAGGAACACAAAAATACACAAAGGATTAGTAATAGAGATTATTTTAATTATCAAAAAGGTATTTCCACATAATCGAAATAATAGAAAAAGAATATTACTTGGGGCTTTAAATTGGTAGAAATGATTCGGCAGTACTCCTCACGATTCCGATCCCGAGTATGCTTCCATCAGCTGATTAAAAACTAACTATCAGGAACGAAATAATCCTTTCCTTTTTTTGAAGAAATAAGACTAGGAACAAAAAAAGAATCTAATTACAATAAAAAAAGATCTTTTTTTTTACTCTTTCTTTTCTTTTTCTATAGTCATATTCATACCATAATTCATCAACTAATGGAATGTCTAACCCTTATTCGTAATAGAAAAAATCTTTTTCGTAATAGAAAAAATCTTTTCGTAATAAATAATAAAAAGAAAACGATGAGTTGAAATATCTATTGACACTTCTACAAGGAGTATTTTATTGAATTAATTATTTAAGTTATTGCTCAAAAAAGAAAAATTGAAATTCTTAAAAGATGAGATGAATTCAGACGTATTTTTTTTTAATATTATAACAGACAGAATTTCATTGGTCGAATTTTGGAACGTTCGATAGATTTTGTCCTATCTATCTTACAAATATATCAAGATAAAATAAAACGATATCCGTTCCTTAGATTTATTTAAGGCCTTCGAGGAGCCGTATGAGATAAAAATCTCACGTACGGTTCTGAAATAGCGATGATAACAGTGATGTTATCAACGACTATGATTATCTAATAGTTCAAGTACAGTTGATATAGTTGAGGCACAATCAAAATATGGCTTTTTGGGATGGAATTTGTGGCGCCAACCTGTAGGGTTTATCATTTTTTTCATTTCTTCCCTAGCAGAATGTGAAAGATTACCTTTTGATTTGCCAGAAGCAGAAGAAGAATTAGTAGCAGGTTATCAAACCGAATATTCGGGTATCAAATTTGGTTTGTTTTATATTGCTTCCTATCTAAATTTATTAGTTTCTTCATTATTTGTAACAGTTCTTTACTTGGGTGGTTGGAATATCTCTATTCCGTACATACTTGTTCCTGAGTTTTTTGAAAGAAAAAAGGTAGGTGGAGTCTTTGGAACAACAATGGATATCATTATTACATTGGCTAAAACATATCTGTTTTTGTTCCTTTCTATCACAACAAGATGGACTTTACCTAGACTAAGAATGGACCAACTATTAAATCTTGGATGGAAATTTCTTTTACCTATTTCTCTCGGTAATCTATTAGTAACAACCTCTTTCCAACTCCTTTCACTATAAAGTAATATTTTTCTATATTTACGACTTGTCTCAAACAAGAGAACGAAACAAACATAAAATTATTCATAGAGATTTGCGATATGTTCCCCATGGTAACTGGGTTCATGAATTATGGTCAACAAACTATACGAGCTGCAAGGTACATTGGTCAAAGTTTCACGATTACTTTATCCCACGCAAATCGTTTACCTGTAACTATTCAATATCCTTATGAAAAATTAATAACCTCGGAACGTTTTCGCGGTCGAATTCATTTTGAATTTGATAAATGCATTGCTTGTGAAGTATGTGTTCGTGTCTGTCCTATAAATCTACCTGTTGTTGATTGGAAATTGGAAACTGACATTCGAAAGAAGCGGTTACTTAATTACAGTATTGATTTTGGAATCTGTATATTTTGTGGTAACTGTGTTGAGTATTGTCCAACAAATTGTTTATCAATGACTGAAGAGTATGAGCTTTCTACTTATAATCGTCATGCATTGAATTATAATCAAATTGCTTTAGGTCGTTTACCAATGTCAGTAATTAATGATTATACAATTCGCACAATTTCGAATTCACCTCAAAAAAGTGGGCAAACCCCCTTTGATTTTTGATTAAAGAACAATTTATAATTACTAAATTTGATTTAAGAATAATAGAATAATATTGCGGCTTAATTTGAATTGAAAATCTCTTAATATAGCTATAATTTTTTTTTCTAAATTCAAATTAGAGTGTTGAATTATCTTTTTCGAGAAAGAATAAAGAATGAGATTAGTCCAACAGTTGTATTTCTCTAGTAATTTCCATATATCCCTTAGGGTTGAATTCAATTATAGAAACCCATTATATATAAGATAAATAAGGTTTTCCTGGTCGGATCAACAAGGTCATGAAAAAATAACGAATTCGATTGTTTTATCTTTTATTTTCCGTACAATGGATTTATCTGAACCAATATATGATTTTCTTTTAGTCTTTCTGGGATTAGGTCTTATATTAGGAGGTCTCGGAGTGGTATTACTTACCAACCCAATTTATTCTGCTTTTTCATTGGGATTCCTTCTTGTTTGTATATCTTTATTCTACATTTTATCAAATTCTTATTTTGTAGCTGCTGCACAGCTTCTTATTTATGTAGGAGCTATAAATGTTTTAATTCTATTTGCTGTGATGTTCATGAATGGTTCAGAAGATTACAAAGATTTTAATCTTTGGACTGTTGGGAATGGGGTTACTTCTTTAGTTTGTACAAGTATTTTTGTTTTACTAATTACTATTATTCTGGATACGTCGTGGTACGGGATTATTTGGACTACAAAAGCAAACCAGATTATAGAGCAAGATTTGATAAGTAATGGTCAACAACTCGGAATTCATTTATCAACAGATTTTTTTCTTTCATTTGAATTCATTTCAATAATTCTGTTAGTTGCTTTGATAGGTGCGATTGCTGTGGCTCGTCAGTAATAAATCTTTAGAATTAGCAATCGTAATTAAAATTCAACTTTGTTCTAATTTATCACGTCTATTTTCTTTACAATTCTATTTGAAAACGATTGATGTATAAATTCTTTTATTCGATCTATTACCAATATATCTTTTTTCTGTACTTGTGATATTCTTATTCTAGGCAATCCAATATGTTGATGTTGAATTGTTGTTTATATTCAATTTATATTGAAATAAATCGAAAAGGAGTGAGTCGATGATGCTTGAACATGTGCTTGTTTTGAGTGCTTATTTATTTTCTATCGGCATTTATGGATTGATCACAAGTCGAAATATGGTTAGAGCTCTTATGTGTCTTGAACTTATATTGAATGCCGTTAATATAAATTTCGTAATATTTTCAGACTTTTTTGATAGCCGCCAATTAAAAGGAAATATTTTCTCAATTTTTGTTATATCTATCGCAGCCGCTGAAGCAGCTATTGGTCCGGCTATAGTGTCGTCAATTTATCGTAATAGAAAATCCATCTCTATCAATCAATCAAATTTGTTAAATAAATAAATAAGTAGTATTAATCATATAAAATAGAATATTCATCCATTTGAATTCACATATATGATATGTAATGTATCCAGGCTGTTTGGTAAAACGTAATGAATTAAAGTAAAGTATCTTAACTCTGTCTAATAAGCAATGCGAATGAGTCCACCCGGAATTGAATAGAAAAAAATTCTGGTAAATCATTGATTCATCTGGTGTTTAAATATATGAATATGATTCGTTTAGAAATTTACTAGATCGAAAATTTATCACGTTCAAAAAAAATTATAGATCCAATGTCACATTCAGTAAAGATTTATGATACATGTATAGGGTGTACTCAATGTGTCCGGGCTTGTCCCACTGATGTATTAGAAATGATACCTTGGGACGGATGTAAAGCTAAGCAAATCGCTTCTGCTCCCAGAACAGAGGACTGTGTCGGTTGTAAGAGATGTGAATCCGCTTGTCCAACGGATTTCTTGAGTGTTCGAGTTTATTTATGGCATGAAACAACTCGAAGCATGGGTCTAGCGTATTGATACTTTCTAGAAAAGCCCACTTGAATACATTTGATTTTTTGTTTACCGCCAAAAACCCGTACTTGAAAAAAATAAAAAAATATATTAAGTTTTCGAGCACGGGTTTTTTCTGGTCCAAATGTATCTTGTCTTTACCACGAATTCTTTTCCTTGGTTAACAATATTTGTAGTTTTACCGATATCCGCAGGTTCCTTAATTTTCTTTTTCCCTCATCGAGGAAATAAGGTAATTAGATGGTATACTATATGTATTTCTATCTTAGAACTCCTTTTAATGACCTATGCATTCTTTTATTATTTTCAATTGGACGATCCATTAATTCAATTAACAGAAGATTATAAATGGATCAATTGTTTTGATTTTTATTGGAGATTGGGAATAGATGGACTTTCGTTAGGGCCTATTTTACTGACAGGTTTTATAACTACTTTAGCTACTTCAGCGGCTTGGCCAGTTACTCGGGATTCACGATTATTCCATTTTTTGATGTTAGCAATGTATAGTGGGCAAATAGGATTATTTTCTTCGCAGGATCTGCTACTTTTTTTCATTATGTGGGAGTTAGAATTAATTCCTGTTTATCTACTTCTATCTATGTGGGGGGGGAAGAAACGTCTGTATTCAGCTACAAAGTTTATATTGTATACTGCAGGAAGTTCCGTTTTTTTATTAATAGGAGCCTTAGGTATCGCTTTATATGCTTCCAATGAAGCAACATTCAATTTTGAAACATCAGCCAATCAATCATATCCTGTAGCTCTGGAAATACTATTCTATATTGGATTTCTTATTGCTTTTGCTGTCAAATCGCCGATTATACCCTTACATACATGGTTACCGGACACTCATGGAGAAGCACACTACAGTACTTGTATGCTTCTAGCCGGAATCTTATTAAAAATGGGAGCATATGGATTGGTTCGGATCAATATGGAATTATTACCCCATGCCCATTCTACTTTTTCTCCTTGGTTGATAATAGTGGGCGCAATGCAAATAATCTATGCAGCTTCAACATCTTCTGGTCAACAAAATTTAAAAAAACGAATAGCCTATTCGTCTGTATCTCATATGGGTTTTATAATTGTAGGAATTTGCTCTATAAGTGAAATGGGACTCAATGGGGCCATTTTGCAAATAATATCACATGGGTTTATTGGCGCTGCACTTTTTTTCTTGGCGGGAACCAGTTATGATAGAATACGTCTTGTTTATCTTGACGAAATGGGTGGAATGGCTACCCTAATGCCAAAAATATTCACGATGTTCAGTATCTTATCACTAGCTTCCCTGGCATTACCAGGCATGAGCGGTTTTTTTTCGGAATTAATAGTATTTTTTGGAATAATTACAGACCAAAAATATCTTTTAATGCCAAAAATACTAATTACTTTTGTAATGGCAGTTGGGATTATATTAACTCCTATTTATTTATTATCGATGTTACGTCAGATGTTCTATGGATACAAGCTGTTTAATGCCCCAAACTATTTTGATTCTGGACCCCGTGAGTTATTTGTTTTGATCTCTATCCTTCTGCCTGTAATAAGTATTGGTATTTATCCGGATTTTGTTTTCTCATTATCAGTTGACAAGGTTGACACTATTCTATCAAATTTTTTTTATAGGTAGTTTTTTATAAATAAAAAAATTAAAAAGCATTCTTATGATTTTGAAAACTTCAAAATCTTTGTACAATGAAAAAAAAATACTTTTTTCATTTTAAATTCAAAAATCAATTGAATTGTAACCAAATACGTGTGGCATTTGTGAGAACTTTTTGAATCAGGTAATGTAAGGATTCAAAAAGTTCTCAACAACTTATCCTAAGTTTCTTATATTATATATATGCTAGGCTGTCTTATGGTTGTATTTGGTCTTTTTTTCAATTCAATTAGATGTTAATTTAATATAAAGGAACCATAACTATGTAGTCCTATTCCTAATAAATTAACCCCTAAATAGCATATCCAAATTATAACAAAACCGATAGAAGCGATAATTGCGGAATTTAAACCTTTAAAATTTTTATTTGTTCGAGTATGGAAATAAATGGCAAATATGGTCCAAGTAATAAATGCCCAAGTTTCTTTTGGGTCCCAACTCCAATATGATCCCCACGCTTCATTAGCCCAGACGGCTCCTGAAAGGATACCTATGGTTAACAAGATAAACCCTATACTAAGAATACGATAACCCCAATGATCTAATTGTTGAATCAATTGAAATCTGTAATAATTTCTCACAGAAAGAGTTGAAGTATTTCTTAAAATATTGACTCTTTCCGGTATATATTGGATCTCACCAAAAGAAAATAAATGATTTAATAAATTTAAATTATTGCTTTTATCAACAATTCTTATGATTTTTTGAAATGTAATTACTAGCAGTGCTATTGATAATAATGATCCACATAAAAGAGCTGCATAGCCCAATACCATCATACTTACGTGCATCATTAACCACTGAGATTGGAGAGCTGGTACTAAGATTTCGGATTGATGCATGCTAATTAAAAAACCCGAAGTAGCAAAGCCTTGTATAAAAAAAGTACTTGTCGCGGTTATTACGCTTACAAAATTTTTATGTTTTTTAAAATATGGAACTATAGGAATAAGGGAAAAACCCCACGAAAGAAATATTAATGATTCATATAAATTACTTATTGGCAAATGCTCCGAATAAATCCAACGAGTAATTAATAATCCTGTTATACAGAAAAAAGTGGTTATCATGGCCTTTTCTGACGAATCATACAGTTCAATGAATTCGTCAATTAATAAGGTTATCAAATGAATTATAATTACAATTGAAACAACTGAAAAAGATATATGAGTTAATATATGTTCTAAAGCCGAAAATATCATAATAAATAAATTAAAAAAAAGGGGGGGGGAGGGGATTCCCTCAATTATATAATTATATAGAAGAGAAGGAATTAAAATCAGGAATTGAATTCATTATAGGACTTATTTTATTCTTTTGAAAATTCAAAGATGTTATGCCGCCACTCGGACTCGAACCGAGATGCCCTAGCACTGCTTCCTAAGAGCAGCGTGTCTACCGATTTCACCATGGCGGCTTACTCAAAATCATAATAACCGATTTTTTTTTAATCGTCGAGCTTGAAGGAGTCAATTTAATGGAATATTTTTTAGGAAAAATTAAAATTAATGAAATACAAATAAAATTTGTACTTGCATTTTCAACATTGCATTCAATAAGGAAGGGATTTCTAGAAATATTTTATTGTATTAATCATTAGGATTTCATAGAATTATACAATTTGTGTTAGCATTTAGCAACCCACTTTTATATTGATCTCTGGACATATATAAACTGAATTGGATCATTTTAAAATTTCCACTTTATGTACCTAAATTAAATCTACCTAA